ATTCCGTTGGATAGACAGATACGAAATCTAATTAAATTAGCAGTTTAGTTGTGTAAAGACCAGAAGAGCCTTATCTTATATACTTAATATACTTAATAATAGTAATAGTTACTGTATATATATACAGACTCACGAGAATTTATGAGTGTTCACATTCAATATTAGACTGAATGGAGAATAGAATTATCTTCTATAGAGATAAAAACGGGCGAAAAGAATAGGCCTTATTATTCCTATATGTTCCATTAGTAACATTCCCTTAAGACGTCATTGCCTATTATTTGACTTGTGTTTAGTCTTTCCCAATTAGAAGTCGTATAGGAATTTAGTAGAAGTTATTGGGATTAGTTCATCAACGGTGTTCGGTCAGAGTCCCCTTTTGACTCTGCGCCGTTGATTCCACTATTATTAATGAGCAATAATGGAATAATTCCTTCATAGAGATAGGGGACATAAGTCACATGGATATAGTAAGTCTCGCTTGGGCTGCTTTAATGGTAGTCTTTACTTTTTCCCTTTCACTCGTAGTATGGGGAAGAAGTGGACTCTAGAGGTACTACGAATTGACTGAGGAATCAAACCGTATCAATTGTTTTATAGACCGTTCTGCAACATGTTTTGAATTATTTAAAAAATATCTTCATTTAGGACTTACATTGGATTCTAGTCATTGGATTCTAGTGGAGTAATTTATTTTATGACTAAAATTATTTCAATCAAAGACATATTTCAAGGATTCCTATATTTGTATCTCGAAAGCAACGGGATACAGATAGTTGGAATGCTAGAAAAATACGACTCTTTAAAGTAGTAGAGATAGAGATGCCGATAATGCTTTTTCCTTCGTTGATTCTTTCGATAGATCACGAGACTCAGATTGCAAATAATAAGAAATCTATAAATTATAACTAGAAAGTAAGACAAGACAATTATTTAATATTGATCAAAAAAAGATGTATAAAAAAAGATAATTGGTTCTATGTAAATTCCATAGATTATCTTGATATTTACATATATCAAGATCATATTGTAGATTGATCGACACGAAGCCCCCGTCTTTATTATAAATTATAAAGTAAAACTTTATACACTACACTAACACTAATAAATAGTATAGTAAGAAAGAAATATATATTTCTTTCTTACTATACTCTTACGATACTATAGTATCGGATCTGATAGAATACTGTCGATTCTAGTCCGTTCATTTCATTTAAGACGCCAAATTGGAGTCATTTTCCTTTTTTTATTCAATCTTTGATAAGAACTCAGAAGTCAATTTCATTCAAATTAATTAATCCTTTTTATTTTTATTTTGACTTTCTGTTTTTACATAAATGATAAGCAGAAAAGCAGTAGGAACTAGAATGAACAATGCAGTAGCAATAAATGCAAGAATATTTACTTCCATAATCTCATCTTTTTTTTACTTCACAATAACTCGGGATTTAATCCCATAGAGATGATAAATCTTTCGCCTGTAAATTCAATGAATTATCTCTCAATGAGCTTGAATCGGATCAATATCATGAATAACAATATCTGAACTATCAAATCAATTCGTCGTCGCGAATTGAATAGTATAACATAGGAAGATCTTTTATCCATGCTGAATCCAAAATAGGATTCCCGATCCAATCAAAAATTACTTTTGAATGAAAGATCTTTTTTCAACTTCACATTAGAAGTTGAGGTTACACAAACAAAACCGGAGTCAGAAGGGGATACTTTTTAAGTTGGAAAAGTATTCTATCAAGGGAATTCTGTTAAATTAATTTTGTATTGTACAAGAAAGGAATTCCATTTTTGTATGTGCGCTTGAGAAACATAGAGTACAGAGTCCTCTATTCCATCGAAAAAGCAGATTCAGTATCTCTTGGAATACTGACTATAGTGCTTCCATCAATTGTACAAATCTACATATGTCTTTCTACTACCAACTCGTGTTGAACTAGTTGAAGTAACGAAAACCCCCCTATTTATTTTTGTTTGATGAGAAAGGCGAAACGAAAGGGGAAAGAAAAAAGAACCCTCCCGGGGGAATGAAATTTTTATTCTGGTTCCCCTGTTGATAGAAAAAGGAAAGATTATTGATGTACTTATTGAATCTGTCGGGACTGACGGGGCTCGAACCCGCAGCTTCCGCCTTGACAGGGCGGTGCTCTGACCAATTGAACTACAATCCCAGGGAAATAAGAAGAAGGGATCTAGCAGAAATTTTGATTCGTTTTTATTCTTATTCCTCCGTATCGGGTATTTCTGAAGGACAGGGGGGTTATACCATCTCATGGTATATTGGCGAATTGTTGGGCCGAGCTGGATTTGAACCAGCGTAGACATATTGCCAACGAATTTACAGTCCGTCCCCATTAACCGCTCGGGCATCGACCCAGACCCAAGAAGAGACCATTCCGGGTTTATTGGTAATACATGATATAATAAACTTCCCTTTGTAGTACCCTACCCCCAGGGGAAGTCGAATCCCCGTTGCCTCCTTGAA